ACGGTTACCATAAATATTTCTTAAATATTTTTTCTTATTGTTTGAAAGAAAAAAATAATAATAATGCCTGCAGTAGAAAGACTAATCCGTTGTTTCTTTTATTGTTACAAACATACCAATATTAGTACTGATGGTGCGTAAATGTAACTCGTTGTTCAAACAACTATTCAGAGTTCCTAGAGCTCCTTGTAAGGCTTGTTGGAAAACTTGTTGTTGAACTTGGTTAATCGTTCTTTGTTGTTCAAAATGAATGGCGTCATTCTTATAATTTTCTAATTGTTCCAAAGTCTTTGAGGTTGAATTAATCAAATTACATTTTTCTCGTTCTATCTCAGAATATCCATTCACTCGAAATTGATCTGCTTCCATCTCTACTTTTCGTAAATGGAATCGGGCTTTTTCCAGCTGTTCGAGGGACCTCTCACGTAGTTCTTCTGAATTTCGAATAGTTTTCAAGATTCTTTGTTTTCGATTATCTAATAAATCATTTAATGAAAGTAGACTCTATTTCCATTCAGTTCAAAACTTCCACAATCCCTTCCCGAACCAAACATGAATCTTTCAATTCATTTGGCTCTCACACCCAATTACTTATGAGAATTCCTATCTCTTTTTTTAATGTAATGAGCCTGTCTTCTCTATTTCTATTAAAATAGAAAAACGGATCAATAATCGAAGAAAATAATATTCGGAGGACTCTTCTGACCAACCAAATAATTGTCAGCAAAGTTGTTTTTTTTATTTTTATTAAAATCCAAAGAATTTCTTTTACTTTATGCATAGGTCATCAATTTAGCGTAAAATAAAAAAGTGGAAAGTTGAAATACACTTAGGTATTTTTCGAACCAAATAAATAAAAGGCTCAAATCCTTTTTTTATCGACATGAGTGTTTTATATCGAAAAAGAGATTCCTACCTTTTGTTTTTAAACCATTTCTGTATTAAGCTATATAGTAGAAAGAGTACCGTGCTTATATCTGGACTTCAAACGGTTTAGCTTTAACCCTGTTAATGGTTGCACATTATTGGTTAATAGAGAATCAAAGTATATTTACCAATGACTCACGAAATGTTATGGTTCTAAAATAGGATTTCTTAATTTATTCAGAAGTAATTCGCGAAATCATGCACTTTTTCTTTCCTAGTTATACCAAAAAATAAAGTGCAGTTGGTCGGATCCAGCCTATTCTTGAAATAAACAACTCACACACACTCCCTTTCCAAAAAAAATTAATACACCTAGTACTACACTTAGATTTATTGGATTTGTTGCAAAAATATCGGTATTAAACTCGAAACTTCCGGCGGGTGCCCAATAAGCTAAGGAAAGGAAAGAATCGGTTACATTTTTCATATGATCTCCTCTTGCGTAATCTTATAGATAAAACAAATTATCTATATTTTTTATAGTAGCGTTTTTCCTATTATTTATTTTTATAAATACTCCTAAAATAGCGTTAAAAATAAAAAGGATTTAAAAAATGTATTTTGTTTCAATTTAAAATAAGAATGAAACTTATTAGAATTAGATATTGAGTCTTATGTTAGTTTCGTAATATCTCGTTTATTGCAATAGTTCTTAAAAAAGAGTTCCCTTGGAATCCCAGAATAAAGCTAATTGGTGTGGCAATTCCTACTCCCCCAATCAGTCCTTTACATGTACATGAGCGGTTGAATAAAAAAGGAAATTTGAATAAAATTTTAAACAAGCAACAGCAAACCCAAAGAAATAAAAAACTAAAACTATATTGTACGATTAAACAAAGGGATTCGCAAATAAAAGTGCTAATGCCACAACAAGTCCATAAATTGTTAAAGCTTCCATAAAAGCGAGACTAAGCAATAAAGTACCTCGTATTTTTCCCTCTGCTTCGGGTTGTCTCGCGATCCCTTCTACAGCCTGTCCCGCAGCTGTACCTTGACCAACTCCAGGTCCAATAGAAGCAAGTCCAACGGCCAATCCAGCAGCAATAACGGAAGCGGCAGAAATCAGTGGATTCATGAGAAATTCCTCTCACCAAAAAAATAAAAAAATAGTTAATGATACAATCAAACAATGAATTATGACTTAGTCATCCGATGGATCAAATTTATACAGTCAAAAATAAATAAGAAACTAGAAGTTAAATACTAATATTTGTGGATTATTAAAAATACCTCTATATCCGTTTTTTTAGTTCTTAGCAAATTTGTCCAAACTTTGTTATTATATTTCTTTATTTTTTCCGAATCGTTCTTTGAATTCTTTGTTCTTTTTCGTGATTTAAACTCATCCAATTCAATATTAAATTAAAAATTAAAATTGCAGACGACGATGAAAAAGAAGGACTTTCGTTCAAATACCTATTTAACACCTATGTAGTAGGGCAAATTATACATATCTTTAGTTCATATCCGCTTAGTTAATAGCTAGTATCACATATACATGTCCTTCCCCCATAACGTAAACAAACTATTCAATTAGGAAAAAGATCTTTTAGATCTCTTTTATTTATTCTACAATTACTTAATTTTAATATCGTAATCTCTGTTTTACTATTACTTATTCTAGATTGTATATACCTTAACCTCATTTCTATATTTAAGTTCTCTAAGTCTAAGTTTACCTTAATTTAATAAGCGTCTACATTGCGTCAGGTTAAGCTAAAAAAAGGACTCTGTCAAAAATTAGTGGTGGCCTTCCATGGATTCTCCTATATAAGCCGCAGCTAAAGTTGCAAAAATAAGAGCTTGAATACCACTGGTAAATAATCCAAGAAACATGACAGGTATAGGAACCACTAACGGTACTAAAGAAACAAGAACAACAACTACTAATTCATCAGCTAATATATTTCCGAAAAGTCGAAAACTAAGGGATAAGGGTTTTGTGAAATCTTCTAAGATGTTAATGGGTAAAAGAATTGGAGTGGGTTGAATGTATTTACCGAAATAATCTAATCCCTTTTTGCTAAGACCCGCATAAAAATATGCCACTGATGTCAGTAAAGCTAAAGCAACGGTAGTATTGATATCATTTGTGGGTGCCGCTAACTCACCATGAGGTAATTGTATGATTTTCCAAGGTAAAAGAGCACCCGACCAATTCGAAACAAAAATAAATAGAAACAGAGTTCCAATAAATGGAACCCATGGCCCATATTCTTCTCCAATCTGGGTTTTACTCACGTCTCGAATGAATTCAAGGACATATTCAAAAAAATTTTGACTATCAGTAGGAATGGTTTGTGGATTCTGAACAGCTATAATGGCTGCAGCTAGTAAGATAGTAATTACAACCCAAGAAGTAATAAGTACTTGAGCATGGACTTGGAAACCCCCTATTTGCCAATAGAAATGTTGTCCTACTTCCACGCCGGATACAGCATATAACCTCTTTAGTGTGTTGATGGAACATAATAAAACATTCATAGTATCCTCTGAAAGAAATATAACTTTAAAAAGGGATTATTTTGCTTCAACCATCTCTTTTTCGACTTATTCATCTGCTTTGTATATTTTGAATATCAACAAATCATACAATAAACTCAATTCTTTTTATCTCTTTTGTGCGATTAAGGAATCGTAACCAATTTAATAAAAATATGGAGTTTCTAAAATAATTTAAACCAAATATAATTTTGTTATCACGAATTCCGTATATAGCTAGAACGACCTTCGCAAATAGAAAATACTAATTTGTTAAGAATTAATCGGATTGAAGCTATCGCGTCATCATTCGCCGGAATTGAAATATCGGCTAGATCCGGGTCGCAATTTGTATCGATTAAACAAATCGTTGGAATTCCCAAAGTAATGCATTCTCGAAGAGCCGTATATTCTTCTTGCTGATCAATAATTATTACAATATCGGGTAACCTTATCATATATTTAATGCCGCCCAGATATGTTTGCAAGTGAGATAGTTGGCGCTTCAACATAGCCGCATCTCTTTTTGGTAGACGGTAGAGTCTACCCGTCTTTTGTTCTGTTCTCAAGTCCCTGAACTTATGAAGTCTAGTTTCTGTAGTATACCAATTTGTTAACATACCACCAAGCCATTTTTTATTAACATAATGACAGCGAGCCTTTATTGCAGCCCGTGCTACTGAATCCGCTGCTTTATTTTTGGTCCCAACAATTAAAAATTGTTTTCCCCTACTTGCTGCATCAAAGACTAAATAACAAGCTTCCGATAAAAACCGAGCCGTTCTAGTAATATTTATTATATGAATACCTTTACGCTTTGCAGAGATATAAGGTGACATTTTAGGATTCCATTTCCTAGTACCATGACCAAAATGAATTCCCGCTTCCATCATTTCTTCCAAATGGATATTCCAATATCGTCTTGTCATTTCTCCCCACACTTCTCTTTTTTTTTCTTTAAAGAGAAGAAGTACCCTAAAAATAAAAAGTGGTTCCCATGGAACCTTCTCTTCTAACGGGGATTGTCCGTTGATACATGATCCAAGCCATTCAGGTTTTTCTTTTTTCTATTCGATTCATTATTAGTATTACCTAATTAAATAACTGCAATACAAACCGGATGGATCTTATTCTGCTCTTAGCAATCATTAAATCCTATAAATAAAGATGTCTCATGTACATTTTTTGAAATGCAAAAAGAAAAAAATTCTCTGTGGTGGAACAAAATATCTCTCATTTCCCGCTCAAATAAATTCTTCCTTTTCGTTTCAAAAGGAATGGTTTTATGCTGCCTTGAACGGTGCACAAATCCTTTGAATCCAGTACCAACGGGTATCATCCCCCCTAGAACAACATTCTCTTTCAGACCTTTCAACCAATCGATACGACCACGTATAGCGGCTTTTGCTAAAACTCGAGCAGTTTCTTGAAAACTTGCTTCGGATATGAAACTTTGAGTATTGAGAGATGCTTTCGTTATTCCCAATAATATAGCTCGGTAACAAATCGCTTCTTCCAAAGCGCGCCCCATTTGTTCCGCGCGCAAAAATCCTATGAGTTCTCCGGGTAAAAAAACATTAGACATTCCTTCTTCAGAAACCAACACCTTTGATGTTATTTGACGTACAATAATTTCTATATGTCTATTATGGATCTGCACACCCTGGGATCGATAAACCTTTTGGATTTTATTAACCAAAGAGATACGACTTTGTGCTATAGTTAGTTCAGCGCCAATCAAGAATATCCAAGGAATTCCAAGACTTCTTGTTATACGCTCGTTCCAACCCTCAACTCTCTTTTCTAGGTTCATTGATATTGAATCAATCGAACGCACTTCTAACACTTGTTCTACTTTTGGAAGACCCTGGGTTATATCACCAGATCTCGACTTTTCATATATAAATGTAACTAATGTATCTCCTTCGAAAAGTATTTCCCCATAATGGCCATGAACAGTTGCTTCTGGAGTGGCCAAATAAGACTTCGCCGTTCTTATTACTAAAGAGTCAATTTGAACCATTATAACTTGACCCGATTTTAGGAGCGGTTCGTGGTTGTCTATACAGACATTTTCACAAAAAAACTGTCCAAGGGTACTTATTGTATATTTTTTTTCACAATAATTATGATGTAGAACGTACCAATTCAATTTGAATGGATTCAAAAGAACATTACTGCATGGATTGTAATTAAAAATTATCCCCGTTTCATCCATTAAAAAATATTTAAGTAAAAATTTTTGAAGTACTTGAAAAGTCTGTTTTAAATTGTCAAGTTGGAAATTTTTAGTTACCGAGATCTGATTATAAGTTTTTAAAAGGTGATCAAAATTCATAATTTGACAGGCTGTTCCTAAAGGTCCTAAAGAATTTCGAATTGGAATTCGAGTATAATTTTTATTTGATTCTTTTATACCATTGTAATGTTTTACATCGTTGAATGGGTACATTTGAAAACAATTAGCTGATGACAAAATTATCAAAGATTTAGATTCCTTACTTATACTCCAGAACGTATGAATAGTTCCTTGATTTTGTCTAAGTGATTGTTGAATCCTTTCCGTGGAATAAATAGAATAAAATGGATTGATCCGATTTGACCTATTATCCGAGATCAATTCGGGACCTAATAGATTATTTCTTTTTCGTATATAAGATATATGTGGTTTAACTAAGTGGATTCTTAGAAAATCTCGAATCAGACCAGTTGTACTTACTTCAAGAAAAGAAGCGTGAGCTTCTTCTAACGAAGAACTTTTGCTGTCTTGGTCCCAGCTCAAGACTAAACAAGTTCGAACTAATTGAATATTGGTTCCGGAAATTCTCCAAATTGGTTTGCCATTTCCATAAAGAATATAATTTACAACTTTAAGTTTTAGATTCCCCTTTTCCTGCAACGAATCCAGGGGAAAAAGTGTTTCGAAATTTATACCGTCCGATATTTCATATAAGATTACGGGTCGAACCAAAACAAAATATTTTTTCTTCGTAGGTGTGATCCATTGGACATAGATCCAATTTTGCAATTTTTTTGATTCGTTAATTTTTTTTTTTACCCCTCCGGGCGGTACCAAGATGCCACTGTGTCGGAATATCGTATCCACCTCTACAGGAAAATGGATATCTCCAGAAAAAATTTTAAGTTCAATCTTTTTTATTTTTTTCTCCATGCGGACCAATCCGCCGACTTGGCTTCTTGTATTTAACGCGATTCGTGTATCTACTCCAATAATACTATTATTTCGTACCATTATGGAACAAGATTCGTGTATAATATGCACCTCTTCGGGAATGAAAAAAAATTGATCCACTTTAGTTTGGTATTTTGACTTAAGTTCTTTGACTTCGGCATACTCAATTAGATCCTCTTTTTTGAGGATTGAATGCACGCCTATAGCCCCGTATTTAGTAATTCCCGAACTCTTTCTTCTATATTGAAGATCATCAAAATAAGAAAGAATACTATTTCTCCGAAAAATACCATTTATCGGTATTTCAATTGAAATACTAGAACGAGGCTGTTGTTCTTTTTCTCGTTCTTGAATCCATTGGAATGGAATGATGAGTCTATTTCTTCGCCTTTTTGATAATAAAAATAAATCATAATTTTTGTGGAGACTAAAAGGAAATCGAAGATTACAACGACCCCTATCTACGCTTAGATTAAATTCCGAATAATAGAGACTACTTCTTTCTTTTTTATCAGAAAGAACCGAAATACGGAATTTGGCTTTCCCTTGATCATTATTTACTGAAAAGCTAGAAATGGATTTCCCTTTGGCAGAAATAAAATGAACATTCATTTGATCTTGATCTTTATGGATTGAAAAAGGGACTACACTGGATCTGTATGAGGCTCCGGATAATATCCATAAATGACTTGTTTTTGGTAAGAGATGTACATTACTATATGTAAAAAGGGGTGCATGATATACATCAGTACTCCAGTGCATTTCTCCCTCTGAATTAGAATAAATATGTTTTCGAACCCTCTCTTTAAAATTCAAAGTGTATGTTGCTGCGCGAATCTCAGCAATCACTTGTTCTGATTCTACATATTGGTCATTTTGAACTAAAATAAAACTTTTTG